TAGATTTAAGTAGAACTGTAGAGTAGAGTTTTAATTTATTTATTAATTTAATAATTAATAAATAATTAATAAAACGGAATAAATTTTTTTAAATGAAAATTATTAAATTATAAGACAAGAGCACGAAAATAACTAAAAATAGGAATAAAAAAAAGGTACATACATATATTTCGTGTAGAAACGTGTAGAAGGGTGAATAAGTCCGTTTATTTACACATTTTTTTATAAGTATTTATTCAAAAAAAAATTATTAAAACATATACTTATATATTCCTTATTTAAGTATATACTCACTTAGGTATAATTACTATATATAAAATAGAATTACTATATATAAAATATATAAAATATAATAATTATATATATTATATAAATATAATTATTATATATGAATATATATGAATTATAAAATATCTTTAATAAGAATATAAGGTTAAAATAAAAAAATAAAAATAGTAATATAAAATATAAAGCAATAAATAAAAATAACAGGTACAAATATTAAATCGAGGTACCCACTCAATGATAACTCTCAACAGCTTTCCCTCTATTTTTGTGCCTTTAGTGGGCTTAGTATTTCCGGCAATTGCAATGGTTTCTTTATTTCTTCATGTTCAAAAAAACAAAATCTTTTAGATACTATAGGGACAACTCTGTATCCATTTTTTTTTTCAAGACTTACTTTGATCATAACACCCCTATCTATTTAGTAGAATATGGTATAACATCTGGCTTCTTTCGAGCATAAACTCTTATGTATGTGTGTAAACATGATATATGGGTAAATTAATTATAACAATTTCAAATGGATCGGTAGCGGGGAGAGTTTCGGAAATGTAAAGTGAATATATCTATATGTGGATATCTATAGGAAATCATACGAAAGAGGAAATCATACGAAAGAGATGTTATTATTTTAGTTTGGATCTAAGTAATTCGATGAATTTTTCTAAAATAAAAGTTTCACATCTATAGTAGTGCTGGTTGATGAGAGTTACTTCGGAAACAAAAAAAAGTAAACTAAAATTTCTTTTTGTTATTCTTCCAATTCCAATAAAATGCAACTAGGTCTAGTGAGAGTATGAGTTGGCGATCAGAACGTATATGGATAGAACTTATAGCGGGATCTCGAAAAATAAGTAATTTCGGTTGGGCCCTCATTCTTTTTTTAGGTTCATTAGGGTTTGTATTGGTTGGAACCTCCAGTTATTTTGGTAGGAATTTTATATCTTTGTTTCCTTCTCAGCAAATAAATTTTTTTCCACAGGGGATCGTGATGTCTTTCTATGGGATCGCGGGTCTCTTTATTAGCTCCTACTTGTGGTGCACAATTTCGTGGAATGTAGGTAGTGGTTATGATCGATTTGATATAAAAGAGGGCATAGTGTGTATTTTTCGTTGGGGATTTCCTGGAAAAAACCGTCGCATATTCCTGCGATTCCTTATGAAAGATATTCAGTCTATCAGAATAGAAAATAAAGAGGGTCTTTTTGCTCGTCGGGTTCTTTATATGGAAATCAGAGGCCAGGGGGCCATTCCCTTGACACGTACTGATGAGAATTTGACTCCACGAGAAATTGAGCAAAAAGCTGCTGAATTGGCCTATTTCTTGCGCGTACCAATTGAAGTATTTTGAAAAAAGGAACTGAAAAATGAATACTTTGCAAAAGGGAAAAAACTCAAGAACTCTCTTTTTTTCTATACCATAACTTAACGGAAGTTTGTTCTGAATGCCTGCCTATTCAAGCCAAAGTAAACGTATATGAAGCAACTCTAAAACGAAATTTTGTGTGTCCATCATTTTTTTTTTTCAAATATTTGACATTTTTTTTAATAAAACGGGAGTTCTTTCGTTTCGAAATCCAACTAATATTACTTTGAAGCGAACTCTTTCTTATTCTATTTCTGTATTTTTTCTAGATTCAAGGACTAACCTAACCACTCTACTGCATCACAAATAAAAATTTCGAAATAGATTAATGGGCTCGATGGCTTGGGTTGGGATATAACTTATGCTTGATACAAATATTAGTATCATATAGAGTCGACGCATGGGGTGAGTTCATTAAAACTTCAAAAATTCACAGACGAAAAAATGGCAAAAAAGAAAGTATTTATTTCCCTTCTATATCTTGCATTTATAGTATTTTTGCCTTGGTGGATCTCTCTCTCATTTAAAAAAAGTCTGGAATCTTGGATTACTAATTGGTGGAATATTAGGCAATCCGAAATTTTTTTGAATGATATTCAAGAAAAGAGTATTCTAAAAAAATTCATAGACTTAGAGGAACTCCTTCGTTTGGAGGAAATGATAAAGGAATACCCAGAAACGCATTTACAAAAGCTTCGCGTCGAAATCTACAAAGAAACGACCCAATTGATCAAGATGCACAATGAGGATCGTATCCATACAATTTTACATTTCTCGACAAATATAATCTGTTTCGTTATTCTAAGTGGTTATTCTATTATAGGTAATGAAGAACTTGTTATTCTTAACTCTTGGGTTCAAGAATTCCTATATAACTTAAGCGACACAATAAAGGCTTTTTCTATTCTTTTATTAACTGATTTATGTATAGGATTCCATTCGCCCCACGGTTGGGAATTAATGATTGGCTCTGTCTACAAAGATTTTGGATTTGCTCATAATGATCAAATTATATCCGGTCTTGTTTCTACTTTTCCAGTCATTTTAGATACAATTTTTAAATATTGGATCTTTCGTTATTTAAATCGTGTATCTCCTTCACTTGTAGTGATTTATCATTCAATGAATGACTGAAAAATGATCGAACGGCCCAATTATAATATTTGTTTGTTACTTTGTACATAAGCAAAACATTGAAAATTGTACCTATTATTTCTACCCAGTAAAGGGATTTCTCCAATATTTCAGAAAAATTATTTCAGTAAATATCAAAATTATAGGTAGGCAACTCTATTGGCGACCTACCTACTTTTATTGTATAAATTTTCGGGATCAATGATTGGACCATGCAAACTAAAAAAACCTTTTCGTCGATAAAGAAAGAGATTACTCGATCCATTTCCCTATCGCTCATCATATATATAATAACTCAGGCACCCGTTTCAAATGCCTATCCCATTTTTGCACAGCAGGGTTATGAAAATCCACGAGAAGCAACCGGCCGTATTGTATGTGCCAATTGCCATTTAGCTAATAAACCCGTGGATATCGAGGTTCCACAAGCGGTACTTCCGGATACTGTATTTGAAGCAGTTGTTCGAATTCCCTATGATCTGCAAGTGAAACAAGTTCTTGCTAATGGTAAAAAAGGAGCTTTGAATGTGGGGGCTGTTCTTATTTTACCCGAGGGGTTTGAACTAGCCCCGCCCGATCGTATTTCACCCGAGATTAAAGAAAAGATAGGAAATCTGTCTTTTCAAAGTTACCGCCCTACTAAAAAAAATATTCTTGTGATAGGTCCTGTTCCTGGTCAGAAATATAGTGAAATCACCTTTCCTATTCTTTCCCCGGATCCTGCCACTAAGAAAGATGCTCACTTCTTAAAATATCCCATATATGTAGGCGGGAACAGAGGAAGGGGTCAGATTTATCCCGACGGGAGCAAGAGTAACAATAATGTTTATAATGCTACAGCAGCGGGTATAGTAAACAAAATTATACGAAAAGAAAAAGGGGGGTATGAAATAACCATAGTTGAGGCATCGGATGGGCGTCAAGTGGTTGATATTATCCCTCCAGGGCCGGAACTTCTTGTTTCTGAAGGCGAATCCATCAAACTTGATCAACCATTAACGAGTAATCCTAATGTGGGCGGATTTGGTCAGGGGGATGCCGAAGTAGTACTTCAAGATCCATCACGTGTCCAAGGCCTTTTGCTCTTCTTGGCATCCGTTATTTTGGCACAAATCTTTTTGGTTCTTAAAAAGAAACAGTTTGAGAAGGTTCAATTGTCCGAAATGAATTTCTAGATCCGCGGATTTTTCAACATCAAATTATATATAAAAAGAAATAAACTTTTGTTGCCAATTATATTATGTAATTGTGTATGATCAAAAAAATTTTGTTTGTTTCTTTTTTCAGGTTTCGGGAATTACTTACTTATACTGGTCGTGATGTGTATATTGTGAAAAAGACTATATTAATTTGACTTATCTTTTATTTGTTTTTTCGATCCAAATCGAAGTGATATAGAATGAATCCTTAGTTTTCTATTTGAATAGAATCAAAACAAAAGATAAATAACCGGAGAATATAAACAAAGCCTAAATGAAAGGAACAAAGGGTTTAAGGAGGGGGTTGTGCATCGCCTAGTCTTTGACAAAAGGGATTTTACACAACCCTTTCTTGTGTCGAATTAAATAGGATTGTTGATCTTATTCGTCAACAACTCCTATTCTTAGATTCCATTTTTGGCGGGGTTTATCATAATCTTTTTCTATTTATCATGTTAAGTAGTGGACAAACAAAAATATAGGCAAATTTATTGAACAAATAGAACTTCTTCAATTTCAATGAACTTTTAAAATAGAAAAAAAAAAAAGGAAACTTTGATTAGATTAAATATTAGATTAAGATTAAATAAAGTGAGGTTCTATTTTATTAGTTTAGTATAGATATTTTATTACTATAGAAAGGGTTTCAGGATATCTAATCGATAGAAATCTATACTATCTATATATAGAATTATATAGAATTGGGAGTCATCCAAAAAACGGAACTTGAGTGATTCCTTCTTTGTTTTAATTTTTAAAATATTCAGAGATACTTTTGAGTAAAAGATGTTCTGAATCAATTAATTAAGTGCATTTTTCAAAACATCAATCAAATGTGTATTTTTTTGAACCACTTATAAAAAAAAAATATTATAATTATTTATGATTATTTTATGATTATTAAGAACTCAACGGGACCTATCCCCTCTTTCCTTGTCTGATTCGAGGGGGATCCCGTTGAGTTCTTATGCTTTGATATCTATAAACAAGTTCATGCGGTTATTACAGAGATGAAC